CATACAAGGATGAGGCTTTCTAATATGGAGAGAAAAAATGGATAATATAGAAAGGAAAAGATAATAGAAACTATTTTAGAATTTTATTCCATAATGATTCAACAAAGGGTTTCATTTTTGACTGAAGTTACACAACCCAGTTCTTATTATTAGTTTACCCAATAGTTGCTCAATAAATCCGTTGATTAGAATCGCCGGATGAGTATATGTCACAAATGATGAATCAATTTCTTTTTATACGCCGGTCACTTTATCTTTGTTAGTGCCGTCTATAATGATAGATGAATCAAAAACTTTCAATTGAACTTATTATTTCAATTGGTATTTTTGCTTATTTCCTATTTTGCAAAAAAGGAAACTTAGGTAAGTGCTTTTTTATAAACATATCTATAAAAAGAACATATTTCATTTAGCTCCTTCATGCCTACTATAACTAGTTATTTCGGTTTTCTACTAGCGGCTTTAACTATAACCTCAGCTCTATTTATTGGTCTGAGTAAGATACGACTTATTTGAAATTCATATTTGAAAGGGACAATTCATAAAAATAAATCTTTCTGTGAGATTTCGTGTATTCTATAATTATGTAACGTGTTAATTGCCAATTCTTGGTCATTGAGATTCATGGTAATTCGGATTAATATTTAGTTATCGATATTACCTCTTTTTTTCTCCTTTGAAACAAATTGAAATGATTGAAGTTTTTCTATTTGGAATAGTGTTAGGTCTAATTCCTATTACTTTGGCTGGATTATTCGTAACTGCATATTTACAATACAGGCGTGGTGATCAGTTGGACCTTTGATTAATTAATTAACATCTCTTTTTTTGATTGACCTCCTCCTTTCTTTACTACACAGGAGGTCAAATTCAGATTGCTGTTCACGTTAGTGAAGCTATTTCAGTCTAATTCGATCTAAGAAGAACGGAATCACGCTCTGTAGGATTTGAACCTACGACATCGGGTTTTGGAGACCCACGTTCTACCGAACTGAACTAAGAGCGCTTTCTTATCAGAAAAGATAAGACTGTAACGAAAAGGATTCTTTTTGTAACCCCAATATATCTTGTATGCATATACGTATCAGAAAAATGATAGATTATATATGTCCAATTTGAATCGATCTCAATTAATCCCCCGTTACTGCTCAAAGGAGAAGTAATAGGTAGGGATGACAGGATTTGAACCTGTGACATTTTGTACCCAAAACAAACGCGCTACCAAGCTGCGCCACATCCCTTCAATTGGTCTACAGTGTCATTGTAGAGAATTCCTGTCTTGTTTTGCACATCGTTATTCCCTCCATTGATAGATAAAAATTTATCTGGTCATTTCGTCTTTTTGGTCTCATTTAACATATTTAACATATAATAATAGTCAAAGACTTATATACATATGAAATACTGAATGGAACCCATCGTAAAAAAAATGAGTATTTTTCGGTAATGCTCGGGGACGTATTTTTTTTTCGGTTTTAAGAAAAATAAAATCTTATTCACCGGATCATTGTACATTTCAATTTGAATTAGGGATTCCGTGTATAACTATAAGCATTCCTTAACTACATATCATATGCATCCGATCATATATGTATTACCATTATGTATTAAAATAAGAGAAGGAGGTTTTTCAATGCTAGATCTAAAAACATATCTTTCCGTGGCACCGGTACTAAGTACTCTATGGTTCGGGTCTTTAGCAGGTCTATTGATAGAGATTAATCGTTTTTTCCCGGATGCGTTGACATTCCCCTTTTTTTCATTCTAGTTATTGACGTGGGAAGGAATAATGAAGATTAGAGCTACAATTAAATATCTGTGATTAAATCTTCGCCCCCTCTTTTCTCTTTTTTCCCTTTTTCGAAAATTATAAAAAAGGGAGGAAAGAGAAAGAAAAAAAGTAGATTCAACAGCTGCGAGACTCGGGTTAAAGTTCTAATTTTAAATAAAATTAATAATAAAGGAATGTGGGTATAGGGCAAGAGTATTAGACAAGATACTTAAATAAAATACTGTACTATGATTTACAATATAGTTTAGGAATCATAGTATATTATTTACTATATTGAGAGTGATTGCAGCGAAATCTTTCATAATTAGATTTCAAGTTAGTAACTTCTATTTTTTCCTTCCTTTCTTCTTCGTTTCGGATCGAAAATAGAAGAGTTGAGTAAATCAAAAAGCCAAAGGAGGTTTATGGCCAAGGGTAAAGATGTCCGAATAAGGGTTATTTTGGAATGTACCAGTTGTGTCCGAAACGGTGTTAATAAGGTATCAACGGGCATTTCCAGATATATTACTCAAAAGAACCGGCACAATACGCCTAATCGATTGGAATTGCGAAAATTCTGTCCATATTGTTACAAACATACGATTCATGGGGAGATAAAGAAATAGATCGAACCGAGCACCTATGTATCATGTCACCCTTCCAAGGAAGGGGAAAAAATTACATTATATATATATAACATATTTAAATATAAACAAACCAAATCCTATTTATTTATTCTAATTCATTTTAGATACGACCGAAATAGGATTTTCGGGATTAAGGCATAAACTAAACAAACCATGGATAAATCCAAGCGACCTTTTCTTATTCTTAAATCCAAGCGATCTTTTCGTAGGCGTTTGCCCCCGATCCAATCGGGGGATCGAATTGATTATAGAAACATGAGTTTAATTAGTCGATTTATTAGTGAACAAGGAAAAATATTATCTCGACGAGTGAATAGGTTGACCTTGAAACAACAACGATTAATTACTATTGCTATAAAACAAGCTCGTATTTTATCTTTGTTACCTTTTCTTAATAATGAGAAACAATTTGAAAGAACCGAGTCGACCTCTAGAACTACTGGTCTTAGAGCCAGAAATAGATAGGCTTACTCTTTCTTCACTTGAATCATCAAAATTACAATCCGAAATCAAACGCAGATTGATGTTTTGTTCGAAAAATCCGAGAATCCAGATTTGATTAGCGTGTCGTAAGAAAAAAAAGAATCGGGGAAGAAGAAATATATATATATATTTTGAATTTATTGAACGTATTCATTCATTTTGACTACTTTCTAAGATTTTCTCATATTTTATTCATTTTGACTCTACTCTCCCGGAGTTCATTCTCCGGGGAACTCTATTTAAATTATTCCGGTGGATTCTTTCCAATCTACTTCTTTTATGATCTCATTGGAAATCATATAAAAACAATTCCTATTTAATATAGCTATTTGTGCAAGTATTTTACGATTAAGAAGCAACTGTTTCTTGTACAGATCATGTAGTAATCTACTATAACTATAGGATACTCCCCTCTCACGAATTACTGCGTTTATTCGAGTGATCCACAAACGACGAAAATTTCTCTTTTGCCTATCCCTATCCCGATTAGCTGAAACCAAAGCTTTGATTTTCTGTTGAGTAATTGTGCGAGTAAGTCTTGAATGAGCCCCTCGAAAGCTTGATGCAAATAAACGCATTTTTTTTCTACGTCTCTGAGCTATATATCCCCGTCTAATTCTGGTCATTGAATAAATGAAACTTTCACGAATAACTAATTGATTTCCTTTCTTTCAGTTATTCTTTTCCCTTTCCTAGTCTATTAATAACAAAACGGATTTTTCCAATGTATAAACTAAAAATTCCTATGGCTTTGGCTACTATAACCTTCCCGACCACGATTTTTTCTTTTTTCTAGGCATTTCACTTCTAAATAAGAACTTGTATTCTACTAGGTATCAAAAATAACAAAATATAAATGGATAAGGAAATCGTGGATTCCATCGTTTCTATGGTTACTTATTAAACGGTGAGGTCTTCTCTATACACCGGAGCCTTTACTTCATTTAATCAATGTTATTGGTAACTTGTATAGTTCACATTCTTTGGCTCTACCCTTGAATTATCTAGTAATAGGTCTTTCACAACGAGATCTACCTATACAGTAACGGTATTTAATTATGAAGGTTGGCTGGGTAGCTGACCCTGTTAGTCCGTTCTTGCAAGGGGGCCTAGTCTTTCTGTTTTTTAACTAAGATTTCCTCCGCTTAATGGATAACCATTTGCTACCAATGGAGAATTGCTTCTCATCTTAAATTGAGGTGATTGGATTTGCACCAACGGAAACCATAAATTTCATACACAATAGAGGGATATGATGGATTTTCTTATTTTTAGATAGTGAATGGAGTTCGTTTTTCCATTCTATCCTATTCACTGGTACTGATCATTGATACCGGAAAAATGGTTTTCTTTCTTTTGTCGCAGCTCATGATCTGAACGAGTCGCACATACACCCTAGTACATGTTCCTCGACGCTGAGGGCATCCCCGAAGAGCGGGGGATTTTGTGACATTTCTGATTGGCTGTCTTGTATTTCTAATAAGTTGTTTAATAGTTGGCATGTTGAATCATATACATAATGGGCTGGTTTAGATCGATCCTAACCGGATAATTATGAATTCCGTCTATGTAATATTCTATGAAATTCTATTAAAATATTAAAATAAAACTCGATAAGAAAAGAAGAGAAAATAGCAAATCATGTATTTGCACGAAATCCAGGCTATTTTCATGCAATCGCTACAAGATCAACAATTCCATAAGCTTGGGCTTCCGTTGCTGACATAAAAACATCTCGTTCCATGTCTTCCGATACAACCCATAACGGTTTACCCGTTCTTTGTACATAAACCCTTGTGAGGGTTTCACGCAGTTTCAGCAGTTCTTCCGCTTCCAGGATAAATTCTCCCGTTTGTGCCTCATAAAAAGAACTCGCAGGTTGATGGATCATTACCCTGATGATATATGATATAACATAATAAAAGGTTCCTCTATTTCGCATGATGAAGAGAAAAGAAAGCAAAATATTAACAAGAAAAAATAGAATTGAACAACCGTACGGGCATCTTTTGTGCATTGCATACGGCTCTATAAATTGACCCTTACACCTTCCATCAAAGAAAGATAAAAATAGGATCTATCAGACCCAGATCGGTAAA